ACTAATTCACCTGACATTATTTCACCAAGACCTATAATACGAGCAATCCCATCCCCCACTTGAACTACGCGACCGATATTCTCAATTCCTACTTTCCTATTATATTGTTCAATACGTTCGCGGAGAATTTTATGAATTTCGTCGACTCGAAGGGTTGCCATTAGTGTTTCTTGAATCTTTTTTTCGGAAGCAAGGGGAAAAATAATGCCTAAATTCTAAACGAAAGTAGAAGTTCAAGGCCTAATAAATTTTAATTATCTCTTCCATTCTATGGCCCCTAGAATGCCAATATTAGCACGAATCGTACGGAAATGTAACTCAGTATTCAAACAACTATTCAGAGTTCCTAGAGCTCCTTGTACGGCTTGTTGGAAAACCCGTTGTCGGACCTGATTCATCGCTCTTTGTTTTTCAAAATAAAGGGTTTCATTTTTAGACTTTTCTAATTGTTCCAAACTCATAGAAGTAGCATTAATCAAATTTGCTTTTTCTCGTTCTATATCAGAGTATCCATTCATCCGATACTCATCTGCTTCTAGTTCGACTTTCTGTAATCGAAGCCGAGCTTTTTCGAGTTGTTCAAGGGTCCCTCTACGCAATTCTTCCGAATTTCGAATAGTACTTAAGATCCTCTGTTTTCGATTATCTAATAAATCTTTTAATGAAAGTAGATTACCTTGCTATTAAGTTTACAACTTTTATGATCTCTTCCCGAACCAAACATGAATCTTTCGATTCATTTGGCTCTCACGCTCCTTTTTTTCTTTTTTGCATGGTTATTTCCATATCTTTTTTTTATGTAATGAGCCTATCCTCTATCCTCTTTTCTCTTTGTATTTCAATATACCGAAACGTATATAAGACTAGATAAATATTAAGAGGACTCTTCCGACTAGATAAAAATCTATCATGGTCAGCAAAGTTGTTTCTTTATTTGTGTTTGTTCTGTTAGTTAACAATTTCATTAAGAAAAACAAAGTAAAAAAATGGAAAATGAAAATTGCTAGAATTTTTTTTTCTTTCCTTAAATCCAAAAAATTTCTCTTTTTTTTATACACAGGTCGTCGATTCGGCATTGGAAAAAGGGCAGGGTGCCCTTCTAGTAAATAGTTCAAACCATTTTATCGATATGAGTGTTTTATATCAGATAAATTCGACACTAGCTATTTCCCGTTTTAAGCATTTGGATACTAATAAAGCATTTTGATACTAATTACTAATAAAGCATTTTGATACTAATATAGTTGTAGAAAGAGTACCCCTTTTTGCCTGGACTTCAAGCAGTTTAGCTTTAACCCTGTTAATGGTCTCACATTATTGGTCTATAGAGAATCAAAGTAAATTTACCAATGAGTCGCGAAATGCTATGGTTCTTCCATATGATTTCTGAGGTTATTCAGAAGTAATTCGTGGAGATCGTGCACCTTTTCTTATTTATCCCAAAACAAAAATACTAAAAAATATTCTAAAGTGCAGCCGGATAGATCCAATCAATTCTTGAAATAGACAACTCGCACACACTCCCTTTCCAAAAAAAATCAATACGCCAACCACTACAGTTAGATTTATTAGATTTGTTGCTAAAATATCGGTATTAAGCCCGAAACTCCCAGCGAATGGCCAGTGAGCTAAAAAAACAAAAGAATGGGTTACATTTTTCATATGCTCTCCTCTTATAGATAGGACGAACAAAGAAGAAAGTTTTTCGATCACTTACTTCGCTCGCCCTTTTTTTATCGGTTTTTTTAATGCAATTTTTTTAATGCAAATAGATTCAATCTAATAATTTCTTTTAGATTAAGTCTTAGGTCTCGTTTGACCTGTGAAAGATCTCCTTTGTTAAAATGTTCCCAAAATTCCTAAAATAAAAGGAAAAAGACTTTCCACTATCCTAAACTAAGGACGGGAAGGAAGAGGGCGAGCATATCTTCTACCTAAATTGATCATGCTCAAATCAACCCTTCCCGGGGTATTGTATTGTCTGTCCCGATAAATAAAAAATTCCTGGAATAATATAATAAATAAAAGTATTGATATACTTGGAATTACAGAAGCAAATACCAATTTACTAAAAAAAGAAAAAGTATCTAATCTAAAGGACTTATTTTCTTTTTTAGGATTAAACAAAAGGGTTCGCAAATAAAAGCGCTAGTGCCACAACTAGTCCATAAATTGTTAAAGCTTCCATAAAAGCTAGACTAAGCAATAAAGTACCTCGTATTTTCCCTTCTGCTTCTGGCTGTCTCGCAATACCCTCTACAGCTTGTCCTGCAGCAGTACCTTGACCAACTCCAGGCCCAATAGAAGCAAGCCCTACAGCCAATCCAGCAGCAATAACGGAAGCAGCAGCAATTAGTGGATTCATGGTGAGTTCCTCGTGTCAAAAAAAAAAAAAAGAAATGGTTAAGGATACAATCAACCAAGAAATTATTACTTTTAACTTCTAAGCTCTATTGGGTAGAAGTAACTAAAAAGTACAAATTGAAATGATAATCTAAATCGTCCGAACTACTTCGAGATCTCGTTTTTAGTTTCTAATCATTAGAGGTTTGTGTAAATCCATATGCTTTTCATTATTCTATTTCTCTTTCTTTCCAACCAACCACCCTTTCATTCCATCTTTTTTTACTCTTCAATATCCTTGAGTTCCCATTTTTTCCTTCATATAATCCATAATAAAAGACGAAATACAGGAAGAACCCCTAATCGAACTAATCCAAATCCAATAGGAATCAAATCAAGATATATAATTAATAACAATATGCTGCATAGAACTGGATATGGAATCCAATTCCGGAATTCTATATATCGGATTAGATAATGAATCTAATCTAACTTAGAAATAAATAAAATCCTATATACATTTGTTTCTTCTATTTTGTTTGCATATTTTCTTATTTTCTATTGAATCCAAGAGGATTATCTGCAACCATGCATGAATTGGGCTAAGCTAAAAAAAAAAGACTATTTCTAAAATTAGTCAATTCAATGATGACCTTCCATGGATTCACCTATATAGGCTGCGGCTAACGTTGCAAAAATAAGAGCTTGAATACCGCTTGTAAATAATCCAAGAAACATGACCGGTATAGGGACTACTAAGGGGACTAAAGAAACAAGAACAACAACGACTAATTCATCCGCCAATATATTTCCGAAAAGTCGAAAACTAAGCGATAATGGTTTTGTGAAATCTTCTAGGATGTTAATTGGTAAAAGGATTGGGGTTGGTTTAATATATTTCTCGAAATAACTCAATCCTTTTTTGCTAAGACCCGCATAAAAATATGCCACTGATGTGAGTAAAGCTAAAGCAACAGTAGTATTTATATCATTCGTGGGCGCTGCTAATTCCCCATGGGGTAACTCTATAATTTTCCAAGGTAAAAGAGCACCCGACCAATTCGAAACAAAAATAAAAAGGAACATAGTTCCAATAAAGGGAACCCAGGGACCATATTCTTCTCCAATCTGAGTTTTGCTCAAATCTCGAATAAACTCAAGGACATATTCGAAGAAATTCTGACCGTCGGTTGGGATGGTTTGTGGATTCCGAACAGCTATGATAACTGAACCCAGCAAGATAGTAATTACGACCCAAGAAGTGATGAGTACTTGGGCATGAATTTGGAAACCTCCTATTTGCCAATAGAAGTGTTGGCCTACTTCTACGCCTGATATATCATACAACCCCTTGAGTGTTTTAATGGAACATGGTGTAATATTCATATTGTCCTCTGATAAAAATTGAACTTCAAAAAAGGAATTCTTTTGATTCAACCATCTCTTTCTCAACTCAGCAACTTGAAGTATTAATCTTATATTTAGGATACCAAGAAATCACATCAAATGATAATATATCAATACCCCCTAATATATATCAATATTCCTCTTCTTTTATCTAGGCAAAACAAAAAAAAAAATAGTAACTGATCCTATAAATCTACGTAGTTGCTTAAGAATTCACTATTCTTCTTAATCTTAATCAATTATTTCTTATATAGAGAGAACGGCCCTCACAAATTGCAAATACTAATTTGTTAAGAATCAATCGAATTGAAGTCATAGTGTCATCGTTGGCAGGAATCGATATATTCGCGAGATCCGGGTCACAATTTGTATCGACTAAAGAAATAGTAGGAATCCCCAAAATGGCGCATTCCCGAAGAGCTATATACTCTTTTTGCTGATCAAGGACGATCACAATGTCAGGCAACCTCGTCATATATTTAATCCCGCCGAGATATCTTTGCAAGGTAGATAATTTTCTCTTTAAGATTGCCACATCTCTTTTTGGGAGATGGTGGAATTTTCCCATCTTTTCTTCCGCTCTTAAGTCTCTAAATTGAGAAAGTCTAGTTTTTGTAATCGACCAATTCGTTAACATACCACTGAACCACTTTTTATTAACATAATGACAACGAGACCTTATTGCAGCTGATGCTACTAAATCCGCTGCTCTTTTTTTGGTACCAACAATTAAGAAGCTTTTTCCCTGACTTGCTGCATCAAAAACTAAATCACAAGCTTCTGATAAAAAACGAGCCGTTCTAGCGAGATTTGTAATATGAGTACCTTTACGCTTTGCCGAGATGTAAGGGGCCATTTTAGGATTCCATTTCTTAATACCATGACCAAAATGAACTCCCGCTTCTATCATCTCTTTCAAATTGATGTTCCAATATCTTCTTGTCATTTTTTCCACACTTCCTTTTTTTTTTTCGTTTTTTCGTCTTACCATTACGGAATTGATTTCTTTTTGAAGATTAAGAAAGAGCCGAAATATCTTGAAATAAATAATAATTGTTCCGAGGGAACCTTCTACTCAGAATTGGACATTGATACATGATATAAACAAACACAGCCTTAATAAATTAACTGACTTCTTTTATTTAGTAAAATATGAAAATACAAAATCTAAAATCAGACCTGTTAGCATTCTAAGGTCAAAAGTCTAGTTTCAATTAAAGTAAAAAAATCTGCTTTATATGCTTTATATATCTTTAAATCGTATAAATTGGGGGTTCTGATGTCTCATAGAAATTGTTTGTTACGTCAGAATCAGAAGAAACTAATTCTGTATGGAGAAACAAAATATCTCTCATTTCTGACGTGAATAGATTTTTTTTTTGAATTTCGAAATAAAGGTTCTTGTCTTGTGGGAAACGATGCACTAATTTTTGGAATCCGGTACCAACAGGTATAATTCCCCCCAGAACTACGTTTTCTTTCAGGCCTTTCAACCAATCAATACGACCTCGTAGGGCAGCTTTTGCTAAAACTCGAGCAGTTTCTTGAAAACTTGCTTCAGATATGAAACTTTGGGTATTCAGGGAAGCCCTTGTTATTCCCAATAAGATTGCCCGATAATAGATCGATTCATCCAAAGCTCGCCCTGCTCGTTCCGCTCGCAATAGTCCTATTAATTCTCCAGGTAAAAAAACATTAGACATTCCATCTTCGGAAACCCGTACTTTTGATGTTACTTGGCGTATAATAATCTCTATATGTCTATTATGGATCTGTACCCCTTGGGATCGATAAACCTTTTGGATCTTATTAACCAAAGAGATACGACTTTGGGCGGTGGTTAGCTCAGCTCCAATCAGGAATCCCCAGGGAACCCCAAGAATTCTTGGTATACGCTCATTCCAATCCTCAATTCTCCTTTCGAGATTCGGCGATAGTGAATCAATTGAACGCGCTTCGAATATTTGTTCTACTTTTGGAAGACCTTGCGTTATATCACTAGATCTCGATTTTTCATATATAAAGGTAACTAACCTATCTCCTTTGTAAAGGATTTTTCCATAATGACCATGAACAGTTGCTCCTATAGTGGCCAAATAAGGCTTAGCTGCTCTTATAACAAAGGAGTCCATATTAACAATGAAAATTTGACCAGATTTTTTTATGTGCGATTTAAATAGACATACATTTTCGCAAATAAATTGTCCAAGGTGAATTATTGCCAATGTCTCCTCCCGTGAGTCATGATGGAGAAAGTGCCAATTCAAATGGAATGGATCCAACATGATGTTACTGTCGAAATTCGACATCCTTTTATTTTCATCTATTAAAGAATATTTAAGCCCTTGAAGTACTTGGAAGGTTTGTTTCAAATTGTCAAGAAACAAGTATTTTTTTAACAAGATCTGATTATGTGTTAATAAATAGTAAGATGAAGAAAAATTCGATATACTAGATACAATAGCGCCTAAGAGCCCAAAAATATCTCGAATAAGAATTCTAGGATTCGATTCTTTTACCGCATTGGGATATTTCGAGTTCTTGAATAAACCAATTCGAGAACAGTTGGATGCCGACAAAATCATCAAAGATGAGTATTCTTTATTTCGATTCAACAAGGTGCCAATAGCTTCTTGATGTTGGCTAAGTGATTGAATCTTCGCCTTGGAATAAAAGGAATTGGTATTGTTGCGATCTAACCCATTATTGGGAATCGGTCCTGCACTTGTCCTATCATACCTTCTTCTTGTATATGAAATAGTGGACTTGACTAACTCAATTCTTAGGAAATCGCGAATCAGATCATTTGTTCTTAACTCAACTAGGGAAGCACGAGCCCCCTCTTTTTCTTCTTGTTCCCAATTCACTACCAAGCAAGTTCGAACGAATTGACTATTCGTGTGATAAATTCTTTGAGTTAACTTGCTATTTTCATGAGAAATAAAATTGACAAGTCGAAGTTGGAGATTATCCTCTTCTTGCAGGAGATCTTGCGGGAAAAGTCTTGCTAGATTTCTCCCTTCGTCCATTTCATATGCGACTGCAGGTCGAACTGAAACAAAATACTTTTCCTTGCTTTTGAGAATTTTTTTCCGTTGAACATAAACCCAATTTTTTCTTTTTTTTGAGTCCTTAGAATCTTTTTTTTCTTTTTCTGGTGGTATCAAACTGGCGCCTAATATCTTATCCGCCTCTTCAGGAAAATGAATATCTCCGGAAAAGATTTTTAGTTCCGTATGGCTTTTTTTTCTCTTAACTCGGACCAATCCACCTAGTCGACTTCTTGTATTTTTTGTGAGTTGTGTATCCACTCCAATAATACTATTGTCAAGTACCTTTAGGGATGAGGATCTCGGCAAGATATGCAGTTCTTGAAGAATGAAAAAAAACCGATCTACTTCTTTTTGGTATTTTAGACTAAATTCTTTTGTTCCTCGATGCTCAATAAAACCCTCTTTTTTTAAGATAGAATCTTCCTCTGGGTTCCCATATTCGTCCTCTGAGTCTTCCTCTGAGTCTTCTTCTAAAGCTCCATATTCGTTCTCTGAGCCATCTTCACGGCTCCCATATTCTTTTTCCTCTAGAGTTCCATATTCGTCCTCTCGAGTTTTATATTCGTTCTCAGGGTTCCGATATTCTTCTTCTGAGTCTTTCTCTAGAGTCCTATATTCGGCCTCTAGGATCCCGTATTCATCTTCTAGGGTTTCATATTCGTCTTCTAGAGTCCTATATTCGTCTTCTTGGGTTTCATATTCGTCTTCTAGAGTCCTATATTCGTTCTCTGGGCTCTCATATTCGTCCTCTGAGTCTTCCTCTAGAGTCCTATACTCTTCCTCTCGGGTCCAATATTCTTCCTCTAGGGTCCTATATCGAAATTTAACAATTCCTGAACCCCTTTTATCTTTTCTGTATCCTGGATCGTCAAAATAAGCAAAAATAGTTTTTCTACGTAAAACACCTGTAAAGGGTATTTCAATCGAAATCCCCAAACAGGATATTAGCTCTTTTTCTTGTTCTTGATGATATTGTAATGGAATGACGAACCTATTTCTTCGCTTTTTCGCCAACAAATCCGGATTATCTTGAAGAATAGAAGGATAGACAAAATTCCAATGATTGTTGGACACGATACGATCTGGCGTTAAATAATCAAGAATTTCCTTATCTTTTTTACCAAAAGTATCCAACAGTCTATGGCTTACTTGATCATTAGCCATTGAGAGGTCAAAGATATATCTTCCGTCAAGAGAAAAAGAATAAGTATTCATTTGATCTTGATCCTTGTGCAACGAAAAGGATGCTATACTGGATCTGCACATACTTACTGACAATATCCATAAATGACTTGTTTTTGGTAATCGACGAAGATTACCGTATTGATATTCGGGCGCATGGTAAACATCAGTACTCCAATGCATTTCCCCGTCTGATTCGGAATAAATATGCTTTTGTACCTTTTCTTTAAAATGCAAAGTGGATGTTCCGCCACGAATCTCCGCAATTACTTGTTCGGATTCTACATATTGATCATTTTGCACTAGAATCAGGCTTTTTAATGGAATATTCACACTATGTAGAATATCCTGACTCTGAATAGTTACACGCAAGTCTATATAGCATAGAAAAGCAGGCTGCCCATGACGGGTACGTGTGGGGTGAACCAAATCCTCATTGAATTGGATTTTTCCATTCGAGGGGGATCGTACAAGATCGGCAGTACCCCCTGTGAATACTCCACCAGTATGAAAAGTTCTTAATGTTAGTTGAGTCCCTGGCTCCCCAATTGATTGACCCGCAATAATACCTACAGCTTCTCCCAATTCGACCAGATCGCCATGAGTGGGACTCCGCCCATAACATAATTGACAGATCCAAGATGTGCTCCGGCAAGTAAAAGGGGTTCTAATATATATTGGTTGTGCCCGAAACGGTTGTGCTCGAAAGGCAGTTATGAATCGATTGACTAATCCAATTCCAATATCTTGATTTCGAGCAGCAATGCATCGTGAACCGATATATATATCGTCTGCTAATACACGACCAATTAGTGTTTGGACAAAAAGTTTTTCTGTCATCCCATTTTGAGGACTCACAGAAATACCTCGGATAGTACCACAATCTCTTCTACGCACAATAATATGTTGAACTACTTCAACAAGTCTGCGTGTAAGATATCCAGCATCCGCTGTTCGCACAGCAGTATCTACAACCCCTTTGCGGGCTCCGTAGCAGGAAATTATATATTCTGTCAAAGAAAGTCCCTCGCGTAAATTGCTTTGAATAGGTAAATCAATCATTTGTCCTTGAGGATCCGCCATTAACCCTCTCATCCCTACTAATTGGTGTACCTGAGATGCATTTCCTCTGGCTCCTGAAAAAGACATTAGATAGACTGGATTAGAAGGATCCGTTATCCGAAAATTCGAATTCATTTCTTGTTTCAAATATTCACTTGTAGCATACCATATTTCAACGGATTGGCGTAATTTTTCTACTGCGTGTACAGCCCCATAATAAAAGTGTTTCTCCAAAAGAAAACTCTGTTGTTCTGCATCTTGGACTAACCATCCTTTAGAGGGTATTGTTAAAAGATCCTCGATTCCTAAAGAAATCGATGTAGTAGTGGCTTGATGGAAGCCCAGAGCCTTTATTTGATCCAGTATATGGGATGTATATCCCATTCCGAAATGATCTATTAATCTACTAATAAGTCGTTTCATAGCAGTTCCGTCTATCTCTTTATTATGAAAGACCAGGTTGGCCCGTTCTGCCATACATAAGTACCCCCTTTTTTGACTGAGTAGGATTCGACAATTGCTGAGTAGGATTCGACAATAGGCCTGAGTCAGTGATTCGAAAACTAAATTTACCCCCTTTCCTCAATCTCAATCTGAATTTGCGTGGCAAAAAAGATGGTACTAGCGAAATCGGAATGCCCCCCGAAAGGGGCATCGCCGAATCTAACTTCCTTGTTTAGATTTAGATAGTGTATGAATAGGCTCGACTAAATCCTTGTATGGCTTCCTCTATTTCTCTATAAAAATAAATATGACCAAGAGTGGTTCGAATGTATATAGAACGGGTTTCTTTTTTTCTATTTCCGACTATTAGATAGTGGGCATAAATCTCATGATAAGTCCCAAAAGATTCATATTGAACTTCAATCGGAACTTCTCTTGATCCAATGACGCGTTGATCTAGTTTCCATCGGAGCCACAAGGGACTGTTTAAACCGATTCGTTTCTGTCTATAAGCTCCCAGTGCATCATAGGAACTAGAAAAATGGGGTTCTTTATCTTTCGTATAATTATTATTATTGTAATTTACTTTTTTATTTGGATAGTTTTCGCAACTATCATATCTATTTGCACAAATACCTCGACGATTTCCAATCGTTAATACATAAAGTCCGATAAGCATGTCTTGGGTTGGCACGCAAATAGGATCTCCAATAGCGGGAGACAGGAGATTCATATGAGAAAACATAAGTAAGCGGGCTTCCGCTTGAGCTTCCAAGGATAAAGGTAGATGAACAGCCATTTGATCCCCATCAAAGTCTGCATTGAAACCCTTACACACTAATGGATGTAAACAAATAGTACGCCCCTCTACTAAAGTGGGTTGGAAGGCCTGTATGCCTAATCTATGCAGGGTAGGTGCTCTGTTCAACAGTACAGGATGCCCCCGCATAACTTCTTGAAGTATTTCCCATACAATGGGTTCCTTTTCCCAAATTTTCCTTTTAGCAATCCTGACATTAGAAGTAGCACGTTTCGTGATTAAATCGCGAATTACAAATAGCTGAAAAAGCTTTATTGCTATCTCTAGAGGTAATCCACATTGATGTAATGAAAGCGAAGGACCCACAACAATGACAGAACGCCCCGAGTAATCAACCCGTTTCCCAAGCAGAGTCTCGCGAAACCTCCCCTCTTTACCCTCAATTACATCTGAAAGTGACTTGTATACTTTATTGTGACCATCCCTCGTCGGTTGCCCACGAGACCCACTATCAAGAAGTGTATCCACGGCTTCTTGTACCAATTTTTCCTGGCACATTACTAAATCTGCTGGCGCTAATTCACTTCTTTTTAATAGATAGGCAAGGTTGTTGTTCCGACGGATAACTCTCTTATAAAGTTCATTAATATCCGAAGTCACTACTTTATCCCCAGACCTATAAACAATGGGTCTCAATTCGGGAGGAAGAACCGGTAATAAGCACAAAACCATCCATTCTGGTTCTACATTTGTTTGAATAAAATGTTTCGCCAATTGCATTCGTCTAATTAAAAAAACTTTTCTTATTCGTCTTTTTCTATCTTCCCATTCATCTCCACTATACCCCTCGTCTTCTAATTCCTTCCATTCAACCAAGGAATTCTCTATAATAATTCGCAAATCCAAATCTGCTAATTGTTCTCTAATAGCACCTGCTCCTGTCGCAATTTCTCGATTTCGAAATGTTGCAAAGCCTGGGGTAGAAAAAAAGGGAGAAATGCTGTGGTTACAGGATGAAATTTCATCTTCGAATAAACCTCGTAATCGTAAGAAAGTAGGTTTTTTAGCGCTGGGCCTAGCAAAAGAGAAATCGCCGTATACTAGGCCTTCCAATTTCTTAAGAGGTTTATCTAAAAGATTCGCGATATAACTAGGAAGACCTTTCAAATACCACACATGAGTCACTGGACATGCCAGTTTGATGTATCCCATTTGATATCTTCGTATCCGAGAATCAACAAATTCTACCCCGCATTTTTGACAAAATCTTTCGTCTTCGTTTTCAGCTACGCTCGCTCGAGAATTTCCACAAGCACAAATTCCGCTTTTTATGGGTCCAAAGATTCTTTCGCAAAACAATCCATCTTTTTCTGGTTTATCGGTTTTATAATGAAAAGTGGAGGGCCTTGTGACTTCGCCAACGACTTCCCCATTAGGTAGGATTTTGTTAGCCCAAGCCTTTATTTGTTGGGGGGAAACGAGTCCAATTTGAAGTTGTTTATGTTTATATTGGTCAATCATAAAATAGAAATAAGAAAAAATTTTATATTTATTCTGATCAAACATCCTCCCTATTAACCTGAAAGTTCTTCTCAGATACAAGGAAATGGTTCAGTTCTAGAGCCAAAGATCGTAGTTCTCGAACGAGCACTCGAAAAGATTCTGGAGGATCCTCGTGATTAGGCACTCTTTTTCCCCAGATCGTAGCATTAAGTATTTCTTGGCGAGCTATAAGATGATCAGATTTATAAGTAAGTATCTCTTGTAAAATATGAGCAACACCAAATCCTTCTAAAGCCCAAACTTCCATTTCCCCTACTCGTTGTCCCCCTTGTTTGGCTCTTCCTCTAACGGGTTGTTGGGTAACAAGTGAGTAGGGCCCAGTAGAACGTCCATGGATTTTCTCATCAACTTGATGAATTAATTTTAAAATATAGGACTTCCCTATTAGAACAGGTTGTTCGAAGGGATCTCCTGTTCTTCCATCAAATATTCTGCTTTTTCCCGGGTACTCGGGTTCAAATACCCATGGATTTTTTGTTTGTTTACTAGCTTCATATAATTCCGAAAACACAAGTTTTCTTGAAGCCTCTTGCTCATATCTCTCATCAAAGGGTGCTATTCTATAATGTTTCTTTAGCAGATCCCCTGCTAATCCGAGCGAGCTTTCAAATATTTGTCCCACATTCATTCGTGAGGGTACTCCTAGGGGATTGAAGACCATATCAACAGGTGTTCCATCTTGCAAATAGGGCATATCTTGTCTAGGCAAAATTTTGGAAATGATCCCCTTATTCCCGTGTCTTCCTGCTACTTTATCCCCAACTTTGATTTCACGTTTCTGTAAAATATATACACGAACCATTATGTCGAGGGGGTCCCTCTGGATCCATTTCACATCGATAACGTGCCCTCTTCCACCTATAGGTAGTTTGAGAGAAGTTTCTTTTGAAGTGGATACCTCAAGACCAAAAATGGCGCGTAATAATCCAGCTTCCGCGATATACGAGGATTCGCTCGCTATCTGAGGCGTTAATTTACCTACTAAAATATCGCCTGTTTCTACCCAGGATCCCAACCTCACAACTCCATTTCTGTCCAAATTGCGGAGTAAATGTTCTTCTAGATGTGGTATTTCTTTAGTGATTTTTTCAGCGGAGCCTTGGCTTGTCGTATCCGTCTGAATTTCATATTTTCGGATGTGAAAAGAAGTATAAATATCCTCATATACCAAACGTTCGCTAATTAGTACTGCGTCTTCAAAATTGTAACCCTCCCACGGCATATATGCTACTAAAACGTTTTTTCCTAAAGCAAGTTCCCCACCAACTGTAGCTGCTCCCTCCGCTAAAATTTGCCCTTTTTTAATGGATTTACCCCGCGGAACTCGAGGTTTTTGGTGCATACAAGTATTTTTGTTAGAGCGCCGATGGGCGACTAAAGGAATACTTATAGTCTTCCCACTACTTGATAAAAGGATCTTGTGACTATCACTAGAAATGATCTTTCCCTCGCGTTCGGCTATAATGGAAACCCTTGAATCTAGAGCTGTTTGGCGTTCCAATCCAGTTCCAACAATGCACTTCTCGGACCGAGAAAGTGGAACTGCTTGGCGCTGCATATTAGAACTCATTAAAGCCCGATTCGCATCATTATGCTCAATAAAAGGAATGAGAGAACCTCCAATAGAAAAATATTGGAAAGGAAAAATACTTCTAACATGAATCTGTTCCCATGCAATAGTCAGGAATTCTTGACGGTATCTAGCTGGAACAACTTGTTCTTCCTGAATACCCTGATTCAAGGACAAAGAATTTCCTGCTGCTATCATATAATATTCATCTCTATTTGGTGATAAATAAACCACCTGTCTCTCTTTTTTTTCTTTTGCTTTCTCAGATATTTCATAAAACGGACTCTCTATAGATCCCCACCAGTGATCAATTCTCGCATGAATAGCTAAGGATCCAGTAAGTCCAACATTGATGCCTTCGGACGTGTCAATTGGACAAATACGCCCATAGTGACTCGGATGAATATCTCGGCTCCGAAAACTCGCAGTTCTCCCCGTCAATCCTCCAGGACCCAAACAACTCACTTTTCGCCCATGAACCGTTTGTGTCAATGGATTGGTTTGGTCAAAAACTTGAGATAAGGGGTATGTGCCAAAAAAGGTCTCATAAGTAGTTATTAATAAAATCGAAGTTGAAGTTGGAGTTACCAAAGTTTGTGGAGTCGGTTTCGATTGACGTATGAATACTCTACGGATCGTTTTTTGAACCGCATGTTGTAAACGGCCAAGAGCCAGTCCGAATTGATCTTGTAACAGATCCGCAACCGAACGAATACGTTTATTTTTCAAGTGATTCATATCGTCATCGTCAAGTATACCCGTTCCAAATTTCATTCCAATCAAATGATCCGTAGCGGCCAATACATCTCGTGGTAACAAGAATGTATTGTTCTGAGGTATATTAAGATTCAGTCTCCGATTCATATTTCGTCGACCAACTCTTCCTAATTCACATTTTTGTTGAAAAAATTTCTTTTGTAATTCCTCACATAAGGACTCCGAAAATACCAGGTCCCCGCCTACACAAGCAAATTGTTGATAAAACTCCAAAATAGCTTTTTCTTTTGACTCAATCCTCTTTTTCTCCTTAGCATTCGGGAAAGACAAGAAAATTTCGGGGTAAGAAACATTATCCAAAATTTCTCTTAGATTCGAACCCATAGCTGATGATAGAACTAAAATAGATATCTTTTGTTTTCTACTCACGCGAGCCCATATCCTTTCTTTTTTATCAATTGCTAATTCCGATCTTCCTCCCCAATCTGATATTATAGTCCCGGTGTATATAGAAATTCCCTTATGGTCTAATTCGGAGCGGTAGTAAATACCAGGACTTAGCAATATTTGATTGATCACAATCCGGTATATTCCATTTATTATAAAGGTTCCTAAGGAATTCATTAAAGGAATGTTTCCAATAGAAATGGTTTGCTTTTGCACATCGAAACCAAAAATTAATCTCGCGGATACATATAATTCAGAAGAATAAGTGAGTGATTCATACACAGCATCCCTTTCTTTTATCGAGGGTTCTAGCAATTGATATCCTTTTGCAAATAATTGAAATGCAATTTCGTGATCTGGATCTTTAATTGTTGGAAACTTCTCAAGTTCTTCTGCCAAGCCTTGATTAATGAACCTATAAAATCCCTCGAATTGGATCTGACTAAATCCGGGTATTGTGGACATTCCCTCATTTCCATTCCGGAGCATCTTAATCTTAAGTTTCCTATTTATCGAAGAAAAATTCCATTATCAGCTCACTCTTTATCAATCCCTACGGATCAATCTAGCAATCATGGAATCTATATTCTGTTTACTGAATCACATGAAATTCTAGGGAACTCCACATACGTATTTCATATATGTATTTCATACATATGAATAAAGATAATTTTGACGAAAGTTCTACTTTTGCAGGGGTAGAAATGGAATTAAAATGAATTGATAAAAAAGCCCTAGAAAAAATTCTGCCACTTAAACTTTATGATATTCTAATCAGATTGGATAGCAAAGATTTCTCGTTTTATCTCCTTTCTATGAAAGAAATAAAGCCATAATAATTTATAAGCACTAGAAAGTTTGACTTTAGTTGGATTTAGAATTTAGAATAGTACGCTTAGTTTTATTTTCAAAAAGAATTTGAAGGTTATTTTTTGTTTTGTAGTAATAGAATTGCTGAAAAATAAAGGATTTCGTTGTAGAATCCTAAAATAAAATACTTACTTTTTTTTAAGTACTTGCTAATCTAGTTATCCACCTATTCACATATCCTTTCTTTTATCGTAATTTCACTTGTGTGGGCCAAGAAAAGAAGGCCAGGCCTTAATCTATATCAGAGCAAATTTCCTCTTTTTATTCAAGATATTTAATGCAATGAAAAATTAAAGCATGATTCTCCGTAGGGATATGTATATAAGGGGGATCCGTAGATAATAATCCTGTTCGGACCTGGAGTTTACCTATATACAGATTAGGGAAACTTTTATTCTATTTTATTATGCCATTAAAGGAGAGAATACCGATTTAAGAGTCGTTTACTACTGCAATTCAAAAACAAAAAAAAATTCTAGTTAATGGTTCCAATTTGTTCTGAATTTTGCAGTCTGTGACTGGAAATCCACTTTTGCTCCTTTGCCATTTCAATAGAATAGAAAGAAAATTCTTTTTCTTTTCTCGATTTTAGATCGGATTTTTTGGCGGCATGGCCAAGTGGTAAGGCAGGGGACTGCAAATCCTTTATCCCCAGTTCAAATCTGGGTGCCGCCTGATCAATATAATACTTAGGATTATAGTACTAATCAAACTCAAAAATTTCGTACCCTCATAAGTTGGGGCAAGAGAGTAACTAGGTTTGGCGATACTGGATTTTGAGAATCCATACCATAGTTCTATCCTCAAAGGAGGCTTTGTTTTGGCGGCAGTGGCCCAAAGGGGGAACTACCAACAGAGATGAGGTAGCGTTTCCTTATTCTTTTATTAATTTAAATTGATTCGGGAATTTAAAACTTCCAAAGGTCCCTAAATCTTTTTTCAATCTAAGATTGAAGAAGGGACTTTGCGAAGAAATATCAATATACTTCGTACATCATATGTTACCTACATACACTAAAGTAAAGGCTACTGATTCTGCCGAGAATCAGATTGAATAGGCTGATCAAAAATCAATTTCGGAGTTGTGGAGTGGATAAGGTCTCCTCACTCTTTCATAGAAAGAGAGAAAGTGGGGCAGTAGGGTTTAGGTCAAAAATAAACATGAGTAAAGTGGGTATCCAATAAATATTTATCTATCTTAATTTTAGGGTATATTCTGACGTCCTTTGCTTATAAAAAAGCAAACAAAAGGAAGAAAAAATCTCTCTATTCCCGCGTCTTCTATTCAGGACATTCCCACACTCTTTCTTTTTTAAGGAAAAGGTATATGTATCATATTTATACTTAATACTCTCCAATTCTACCAGAAATCATATAAGAATTTGATAGGAGTAAATTCCTTTAACTGATTCATCCATAGTCATAGTCTTAGAGCAGAATTTTGACTCTGTACCCTTAATTTCACTATGATTATTGATCAATAGTAGAATAATTCCTTCATAGAAATAGGAGACATAATTTACATGGATATAGTAAGTCTCGCTTGGGCTGCTTTAATGGTAGTCTTTACATTTTCTCTTTCGCTAGTAGTCTGGGGGAGAAGTGGACTCTAGCGATACTACTAATTCATTGAGTAGTCGAATTGTAGTATCAACTCTTTTCTTTAATTGATCATTTTATTTTGTATTAATCATTTTGCCAAACTTTATTTTTTCTCTCTTTCTTTAGTTTTGTTTCACTCTTGTAAAAAACTCTTTTCTTTTAAGAAAGAATCGTTCTATTATACTATGTTTCATTCTACTATAAATAGAAAGAAATAGAATAAATAGAAATAGAAAGAAATAGAATAGAAGGAGCAATTATAGTAATTAAGAATTTCTACTAGAAGTGACGAGTAAAAAGAAAGTTCTTTACATAAGAAAATTAGACTTTCTTACACAAAGCTATTCACAACATATCGGACATTTTCCATTTATACTCTTTTCTTATTCTTAGAAATTTTTTTTTGTTCTTTTTTTTTTGAAGGATCTCGCGTCATTTTTAAGTATGAAAGATTCGCAGGTTTTTTCCTTTTATTTCCTTTTTTTCTTTTATTATAGTCTATTCTCATATTATTTTTCTCCCTCTCCATGGATTCTTTCAATGAAGAATTGTCTTCAATTTTTTTGATTTTGACTTGCTTGAAATTAAGTGGATGCAGTGAAAAAAGAAGTTGAATTAGATTACTATTTCAATCTACTAATCTATTCTATGTAGATTCAAGATAATATAATAGAAAGAATCTAAAGTGTGGTAGAAAAAACTATATGTAGTTCTTTCTACCACACTTTAGGATTCCAACCGGATCCTTTCATTTAAGACTTGGATTTTTATTTTCTTTAATCCCTTTTTCATTTCTTCAATGATTAATTGGAATTCCAATTAATCATTTTGGCTGGCTGTTTTTACATAAATAATAAGTAAAAAGGCAGTAGGAACTAGAATGAACAATGCAGTAGCAATAAATGCGAGAATATTTACTTCCATAACGTCTTTATTTTATTTTTTCACAATAACTCGGGATGTAATCCCATGGAGAGGAAAAGGGGGTATCCCTGTAAATGCAAGGGGACGACTTGCATTCTGATAATACTGAATCAATTCAATATTATGAATATAGGATCTATCAAATCAATTCATGGTTGATAGTAGAATAATATAAAATAGGAAGATGCCTTATCCATACTAAGACCAAAATAGGTTTTTTGATTGGATTCGGAACCCCTCCATTTTTTATCCTTTTCGACTTTTGCTTTTCTATATATATGTATAGCCAAGAATGTTTCTTATCCAATTTCCCTTCCTTTTTCTTATAGTTATACATACAATTATGTATGTATGTATTATACAATCGACTTTCTATGGATCACATAGACATCCAAATAAGCAGTAGAAGTAGAAATGAGATGGAGAAAAGAAGATCTTAAATAAAAAAGATCCAATATTTTAATTTAGGAAAAAGAGCGTTTGCTTGGTTTTTATTTTATTAGGTTACTGTCAATATCTGCTTTTTGGGTCTAAAGATGAGAGCAGATTCATAAAAAAGGAGTCGACAAATAGACTGAGAATGAGGTAGATTCTTTCCAAGAATTCATTGAACATACACAAACAAAGTTCGAACTACAAAATGGAAGTGGTGTGGTTTAACCCCTAAAAAGGAACTAATTATATTAAATTCATTCTCTAACAATAAACGAATACAATTTGTGTATGGATTGGATTCTGGTAAAATACCGTAACTCTATTCCTTAAGATAAGAGTCAAATAGGAAGTTAAGATGAGATGGTATCATCATATCATAAAAATAGAGTAATATCCTAAATTATACTAATCCACGTATGATATGTATGTCTTTCCTTATCAACCGGAAGTAGTTAAAAAAAAGATTCCTATACAGCTCTCTTTTTTATTGAGATTTGATCTTGCCTTCTGCCCCCCCCTTTTCAGGGAAATTCTTGAGGAAAGATGAATTTTTTCATTCATTGAACCCTAGTTCGGGACTGACGGGGCTCGAACCCGCAGCTTCCGCCTTGACAGGGCGGTGCTCTAACCAATTGAACTACAATCCCTGCGGGGTGTATGGCATACCTATTCTTAAATAGAACCCTAAGAAGATTCGTCTGTTGTACTCTAAGAAATAGATGAATCATATACTACTACACCCACATAGGATATGTGGGTATAGTGAGATTGGCATAACTAGTATGCCGCGATTTTATATCCCTAAAAACAACTGATAATCTATCCCTAAAAAAACTGATAATCCACCTTTCAATAAGAAAAACTGTTTTCTTTGTATTTGTAAGAAAAGAATCAGAGAGATATGGCTTAGAAAGAAATTTTACCCTTCTTTTCTCTTTATCCTTTATTTCTATGGATCAGATATTTTTTTATGGAAGAAAAAAAATGGATTTAGTTCATATTCATGAAGCCCTAGATTTTTGGGCCGAGCTGGATTTGAACCAGCGTAGACATATCGTCAACGAATTTACAGTCCGTCCCCATTAACCGCTCGGGCATCGACCCAGGAAGAATTTATTCTAGGGTTTTTGATAATCTATGATTAACCTCTTTTTATAATACTCCCTACCCCCAGGGGAAGTCGAATCCCCGCTGCCTCCTTGAAAGAGAGATGTCCTGAACCACTAGACGATAGGGGCATCACTAGACGATAGTGCTATATAGAACCACTCGTCATTATACTATAATGATATTATGAGCAGTTTTTTGGAATTGTCAATATACTCGAATCGAAGAGTATAAATAGATCAAAGCAAAGAGTCTTTCCTACTTTTCTATTATGCTTTCATAGGATTTTTTTTTTAGTTGATGGTTAGGTTAATTCACGGATCATCCCCTGCTTTTTAGGGAAATTCCTTTTACTTTTAATAGAATAAGAATAGATTAATATAATAGAATAAGAATAGATTAATAAAAAGGATTCTAGATTAGTTAAGTACAGATATAGATTTGATTGCTCTAACAGGAAAAAGAGTCCAATTTCATTTATTTTTTGCAATTTAAACTCTGTGCTTCGTTTAGTGTTCAGACCAAAAATATGGGCATCTCATACTAAACGAAGTCATAAAATTCAATAAAAAACAGAGACATTTTCAAAAAAAAAAAAGAAAAAAAGTGAATGAATTTAGTAGAAAAGTACTCTATCGGATTCGAACCGATGACTTCGGTCTTGCCGTGGCATTACTCTACCACTAAGGGAAAAGCCCTTTATCGGATTTGAACCGATGACTTATGCCTTACCATGGCATTACTCTACCACTGAGTTAAAAGGGCTTTTTATTCAAAAATTAGTTACTTTCATTTACCATTATAGATCTACTGCATAATGTAGAAAATATATGTATATATTAATGTACATAATATATGTATATATAGATATATATGTAGAGATTTTTTTTTTATTGAGATTTTCTATATTGAGATATAGAAGTTTATTCATGGTGAGGTTCAAAAAGGCCAAAGGGGCAATAAGAACTGAACTGCTGTTAAAAAAAATGGTAGACTTTGTTTTTTTTATCTTTAGCCTATTAACTTTTCACGCGCTCAGAATGTTCTGCAGAATTAGGACTTTTTTCTTCTATTGGCTGATCTTATGATGAGAACTTTCTTCATTTATTTTTTATTTCCCTTAAGTCTAATTGGGGGGGTATAAAGGAATTCGCCCTCTTCATATACCCATATGGCTGGGTATTGTATTAATTTTCAGTGATATACTTCTTATCTGTTTTGGTGCGAGATTGAAACAATTTTTCACAGGCATTCCTTAGAAAAACCTTCGAGTTCAAAACTTTTCCATTTTTCAGTTTTGGACGGATTTGTTGCAGCAATTTTCAACGGGTACCCTTTGGAAATAGTACTTGAATATTATCCAAAAGGTGTATTTTGAACAAACTATATTGGAGTTTTATCAACAATTTGATTCTAAAAAGTGGGCAGTTGAATTTATACTGCAAAGTATAAAAATTATTCTACAGCCTGCCTAACAAAAGAATACGAAGAATACGATCCTAATCGAAATGCATACATTTGGTTCATACGCTAGTGGCATGGTAAGAAGAGATTTCTTTTACAGACTAGAGAGGGGCTATCGAAATCCTAAATTAAAGGCCTTCGATTGAAGTACCAACTGCTCACTTTTCTCCGTAGGTGGGATTAGCTTCCTCCTCAAATCGCTACCCTTGACAAAGGGTAGTGTTGGTATCATAATCTACATGTAGCGGGTATAGTTTAGTGGTAAAAGTGTGATTCGTTCTATTAATAACTGAATTTGAAATGATATACTTAAGGCATCCTTAAGTTTTTTATATTCATATTCCAATGAAAACTTTAGTTCTTATAAAGGGTTTAATCCTTTTCCTCTCAATAGCATATTGAGGAAGAATATACATTCTCGCGATTAGTATCCAAAGACTAATTAAATTTGCATGCAAAATACAAATTTTATTATGAGTACAGAGGCGCGAAGCATAATTTTGCATTGGATTAAGTATTCCAATTGAATAAATATGAGTAAAGGATCTATGGATGAAGATACAAAAAAGTTTATTTCCAATCGTAACTAAATCTTCTTTTAGTTAAAAAAGAAATGGAAGCCCAATAGCTAAAAAACGATAGTTTTGGTTTACTAGAACCATCAGGATATTGTTTCAGCTCGGTGGAAACCCAACTCTTTTCCTCAGGATCCCTTGAATGAAATTAGGGAACGAAGTAAGTAGATTAGATAGATATTTAGGAGAATTTCTATCTCCTACTCTATAGGGATCATCTAGAAAGCAGAGAGCTTTGGTTCCATTCAGACAGAAAAGCTAACATAGATGTTAAGTGGTGAGAATAGCCATAAAGGAGCCGAATGAAATCAAAATTTCATGTTCGGTTTTGAATTAGAGACGTTAAAAATAATCAACCAACGTCGACTATAACCCCTAGCCTTCCAAGCTAACGATGCGGGTTCGATTCCCGCTACCCGCTCCATTCTGTATAAAAAGACTATTCTATTTGTCTAGACATGGTAGAAACTTGTATTCAACCTTTTTCGTCCACCAGTTTTTGGCCCTACAGAGCGGAGTAGAGCAGTTTGGTAGCTCACGAGGCTCATAACCTTGAGGTCACGGGTTCGATTCCCGTCTCCGCACTTAGCAGTCCATATAAATAAATGGACTATTCTATTTGTATAGATATGGTAGATTGTATAGATATGGTAGAGGGCTATATCCAACCTTTTTTTATTCAGCAGGCAGAAAAGAAAAAAGAAATAAAAGAAAGGCACAGTCTATTCCCTTTAAAAGCAATTTTCTCTTGTTCGTCTCGGTGAATCCCCGGTTTAGGGCAACCTCTTGGCAAGTTCGATTTTCGCCCCCGAAGCACTCTTTTTTTTTTTTTGAGTCGAGTGCAAAGGATAAGATAGGAAGGGATACGGTACTAGACTAACAACTACTTAATTTAATATAAGTAGTTAAGTAGTCAACTAGACTGAATTTTTTATCATAGTACCTTACTAAATTAAGCTGGCGAGCGACGGGAAT